TAAAGGCGCAGGAGTTTTCTTGCTGCACCAAGGAAACGGATGCGCGTTAGCGCAACGGCTTTCGCGGTAGCTCAGCCGTTGCTTGTTGGAGGCAAAGCCCTTTACCGTTGCTTGTTTAGTAAAGTCAAGCTTTTTGATAGGAGTAGGTGCTTGCTAGGGCACTATTCATTCTTCATTTGAAACTAACGAGTGTCGGGTCGGGGATTTCTGCCTTGTTATCAAAAAGGGAGTTGGGTAAAGCAAACTCTCTCCTTGGAGGAGCACGGGCTTAGTCAAGTAGAACCGGGTTGCGCTGCTTGATGTTCCGATCGAAAACAAATCAGTGGGGCCATGCCGGTACGACTGAATATGCGTTAGAAAGGTCAACCCCTCCCCTACGACACCAAAAAAACCGGGCCGAACTTCTAACCCGCCCGCTTCCATAGAAAAATATCGTGGCAACGTAGACCTAAGTGGTCATATTGGATCCTTGGGAACCATCACAAGTACGGCCGGCCTCTATTTGAACGAAAATGCCGTGTCGTCCAGCGGAGCCTAGAAGAAGGTGACTCGCGCAGACAGCTGACTCCTTTTCAATAGAAAAGAATAGCCAAACCAACCCAGCTGGCTGGTCAATCTCAGAGATCTTATCGGCCGGCAAACCGGAGACGGGCGACCACGGTCCCGACCTTACCAGCACCTGAGGTGTACTAATCAATGAAGCCCCGAAACCTACTTTATTTTATGAAAAAAGAAACCAAGCCTAACCGGTCACGACATGTTGTTGATATTGATTGAGTTGGAGGGACTTTCGCTGACTGAATCCATCCATAAACCTAGACCCCGGTAACCTTTGTAACCAAAGCGTCACGACAACATCCAAAGGTAACCTTTGGATTCTTAAGTAGGGGGGCAAGGAGGAGCACGTAGGAATGCCGACCACTACATAAGCCACTAGTGGCTGAGAGAAAGCGAGCAGCACCTTGTATAGGTTGGGCGGAGCTTGAAGAAGCGAGCCCCTATCAGAGAAAGCCATTGCGCGCTAGCCTAGCTAGCTAACGTTTTTCAGCTGGCTGTTATGTTAGTTGTAGCGCGTCTTCCCTCCTTCTCTCACTTCGGAAAGATTTAGCAGTCTTTTCTTATGATGACCTGGTCGCGAGAGTACGATACATCGGTGTAAAAGATTTAGTTGGATCTGTGAGGTTGGTTATATATGTATATCGATATGTCGCTCCTTCCAATCGCCCTTGTTCTTGAAGCTCTCGCTTTCCCCCCCCCTATCTAATAAGGTAAGTTGCCCCTGCCAATGAAATCCAATCTGCAGGCACCTGCCTATGTGTCTGCCGCTTGCACTCTACCATATTCATTCCACGCTTTTTTAGGACTTTCTAAAAGTGCCGGTATGATAAATGAAATAAAGGAGTTGAGAATGCCTCATTGAAAGGAAGATCTCTGGGAGCCTTCACTCGTAAACCTAAAAACAGGAAGAAGCTCGTCTTGAAGATGAAGACGTAGGGAGGATGGGAATGAGGTGCAACCGATTAAAGAGCGATCAGGAGGGTTTAAAAGCGCCTTGCCTGACTTCCCGCCAGAAATATAAGATTTATTGCTTGCTCTGGTTATAAGCGGTTAAGGTAAAGGGCAACCAACTTTAAATCATACTTCTAATTTTGCCTTGCTCATGGCACTTCTTTCTTCGTCACTCGCCCTTCCTCACAACATAAGGTTTAGTGCCCTCCCGTTCGATTAGCTCTCTCGCAACAAACAGAGGAACCGAGAATGAATATGCGCTTATGTGCTGCGCTTCGACTTAGTCCTCTAACTCTAACCTTTAGTCGACCAACCACCATCTCCTTCCTAGGAAACCATTTGCCTTTTCATTCCTTTCCTAGATAAGCTATCCTCTCTAGGCGGACCTACCTTTATCAATGAAGGGGCCCGTTGTACTCTTTCCCATTTTTTTTTAGTTTATAGCTCCTGGAACTAGCACACCATGGGTCGGGCTCTCGATCAGCATAGATGGGCGGTGTGGATAGGGTAGAAGAGAACCGGGCAGTACCTCATACTATGCCTTCCACTATGGAAGTGGGAATCCTCCTTCTCCAGGGGGGTCACAATGGTGAAAGATTCGGAAAAGGATTCCTCTATGAACGGGCTGAGAGATCCGGCATAACCACTCACGAAAGCTTCTTTAATCATCTTTGCAGACTTGCTTGTCCTTTAACAATCCTTAATAGTAGATCCAATTCCGGCATCATGTAGAACTAAGATCCCAAGTACTAATCAATGAAGCCCCGAAAACAAACCTCTTTGCAAAAGAGACACCATAGGGGAGGTAATTAAATTGAGAGAGAATCTATCAGTTACTTAGCGTGACACAGCTACCTACGCCGACATGTGTATGTGTACAGGAACGGGTGCGGGAGCTACCCCCTGGTGCTTTGCCGGAAGCCCTTCATCCATCTCAATATATGGAAATTCTACACGCAAAGGCTTCTCCGAACATCAAAACACTTCTGGATTTCGGGCCCTACTGAGAAAGGGGAGAACCTGCCGCTTCGGATGAATTATTTTTTTTGTGCTTTTCGGTATACCAGTGAGAGATCTGTTCCGATGGCCTCCGGCCACTGTCAAAGCCGGTAGGTTTTGGGTTTTAAAAAAAAATCCTTAGTCGAAGATCTGGCATTAAATGCTTCTGAATTCAATTAAAAAGATGTCCGAATCAAAATTCCTCCGATTGACTCGAAAAAGTGGTAGTCATAGGACATATCTCAAGCCAGCGAGAAAGCCAAGTTTTAAAGGTTAAGTTCATTTGCTCCTTACTTAGGATTGTCCGAGGAGTTCATAGTTAAATTCTCCCTACGAAAATTATCCTTCTACTCCTCCGGCGAGCCCATATAGGCCTTATCTTGGGAGTTATCTTGCACTTAAGCCCTTGGGAGAAAGGTTACAGACAGCCCTGTCTCTGTCAAGCACTCTTATGAGAATAGGAGTATTGAAAGCATTTCATTTAAAGGTAAAGGAGCAGTATCAAATAAACCAGCTCTATATCATAAGCCAAAGAGGGGAGATGAGATATTGAGTAGGTAGTAGATATGGCTTTTGGTCTCCCATATGCTTAAAAAGTAGTGTATGGAGGGGAAAGGGAAAGCTCGACTCTTACAGAGGGAAGTCCTTTACTTCGGTCGTAGGTTGAAAGCCTATTCCAGTCCTTAGCCCTTTTGTTTACCTTACTAAAGATCCCCGAATCCGAATAGAATGAATGAGATATCCTTTCGTTTAAGAAGAACGAAAGAAGACGATTAGAGTCTAAGGGACATTTCTTATCGTGGATTCTGTGCATCCATTCTAAGATCGTACATTCAATTAAGAATGAAGTATGTGAGTCTTTTTTTATAATTTAGATTAGAGCTCGCTCTCTCAGTCCACTAGAAAGACAAGCCAATGCCAATACCAGGATTGGGAAACCCAAGGCCAGGGCTAAGGCAAAGCCAATGGCCAAGGCCAAGGCCAATGACAATTACAAAATACCAAATCTAAATAACGTACAAGCAACGGCTCGTTAGAGCCAGGGCAACTATCAACGGCTCGTAGAGCAACAAACAACGGCTAAAGCCAGATCAAATAATGTACGGCTAGAAGATGTCCAAGGAGAAATCAGAAATAAACCACCACCTAATAAAGACTGAATAAAAAGATTGGTAAACGAAAACCACCTCGACCGGATAAGAGTAAACAACAATGTCGAATCAGGCCCCTTGAAAGAATTCACACGCTTTCCCAAAATAAGGGGAGATCTGCTGCTTACTGCTCACGGAAACATCCGACACCTATACAATAGTAAAGTCGTTCGCGTATCTCCTTTCTCATCAGATTTTTTGCTTTGACCAAGTGGAACTAGTCTAGATATAAAAAGTCTATCATGGCGATACGCTATTAAAGTAGATATCTTTGAATCACCATAAAGTGTCATTGTCATGGTGAATATATATTTATTGTCGTGGTTTCCTCGTTTCAACTTAGGGTAGGAGAGGGCAGAGTTATCACCGTTCACTATCCCTATAGGGTCATTTATGTGTTGTGATACTTTTCTTTAGAAACCGGAAAAAATGTATCATGATAAATATATATATTGTTTGGGCTATTGACTATGCTATTTTTAGTTCACTTTCCCAGCAGCTAACTTTAATGTTTGGCTTTTTCTCTTCCTTGGTTGCTTGCCCGAAGGAGATGGAAGGAGTGAATAGCCGTAGGCCGTACGCAGAAGAGAGAGAATCCGTCGGTCTTTAGAGTGCAGAGGGACTGACTTTCCTCGCATAAAATCCCGTATTTATTTTTGCTTGTCTTTTTTAGAATCAGATAACTTTGTGGTAATAAAATAAGATAACCGTGGTTAATACGGGACCGGTGTCAAAAGAGACTAGAGCTTAGCCTCGTAGGGTAAACCAAACCATGCCTCGCAGCATTTATTTATTCTTTTCATTCTCAGAAAAATATCCAGAAAGACTGAACGCCAACCAAACAGGAAGCTTAATCCAATCCTCCACTTCGGAACGGGCTCGAGAGCTTCAATCAGACTTAGGGAGCGGGGAAAGCGGCAGAAGGGCGGTCTCCGGGTTGGAGGGGTAAATAGTTTGGAGTCTTCAAGGAGCCGCCCGGGGGGGAATTTAAGGGGGGTAACGATCCTTCTCTGCGGCCTTCCTTCCCTGCCCCAAAATTCCTTCAAGGAATTTAGTAAGGGGCAGACCTGAATCTGAATACGTATTGTTCATACTTAAAATTAAGTAATACAAAACTAACGTTTTGAACAACCGATACCATTAAAGGAGGTTTAAACAGGCCTTTAAGGCTCAATAAACGGGTATAGAGGGAGTTCCATTCATATTAACAATGATAAACCATGGGGGAAGAGCCTTAAAGAGAATTAAATTCTTACTAAGCCCTGCCCCCTAACTTATCAAGAACAGAAACCGGACTCAACTGGACTTAACTGAGGGAAACACTGGACCGAGGGCGAAGCT